GCTCCTACATTCAAAGCTCCCTTTTTACCATTAGCAAGAACTTGTTTAAGTTGCATATCATAAGGAATTCGAACAACTGCTTCAAATACAGTATCAGGAAGCACAGCTTGCGGAATTTCAATATCCACGGGCTTATTAGCTAAATGGCAATTGGCACATACAATTCGCCCAGTTGCTTCTCGTGGATTTTCATAACCCTGCTGTGCAAAAATGGGATATGCATTTGAAATAGATGCTCGAGTTATTACATATATCATGATCGATACATAAATAGATCGAGTCATCTGTTCTTTTACCCAAGAAAAAGTCTTTCTATTTTGCATGGTCCAATCATTGATCCCCGGAATTTCTACAATAAATTTGATAGGTAACTAGTAGAATTCCCTATCCACAAGTTTGCCATTGTATTGATTGTACTGAAAGAATTGTACTGGTGGAATATAGTCTGAATACCTTGAATTGAAAAGGTAGAAGTATAAAGAGAAGTATAAAGAATAAGTAAGAGTAAAAATGATTTCTTTATACATGAATAATCTGATTTGATTGATATCAAAAGATCTAATGAATTATTCATTCATTGAATGATAAATTACTACAAGCGAAGGAGAGACACGATTTAAAAAATGGAAGATCCAATATTTCACAATTGTATCTAGAATCACTGGAAAAGTGGAAACAAGACCAGATATAATCTGATCATTCTGAGCCAATCCAAAATCGTTGTAGATCGAACCAATCATTAGTTCCCAACCATGGGTCGAGTGAAATCCGATCCATAAATCAGTAACTAAAAGAATCGAAAAAGCTTTGATTGTATCACTTAAGTTATAGAGAAATTCCTGAATCCAAGAATTTAGAATGAAAAGTTCTTCATTACCCAGAAAAAAATAACCACTTAGAATAGCGAAACAGATTAGATTTGTAGAGAAATGCAAAATGATATGGAAATGAGATTCATTGTGTCTTTGGACCAATTGTATTGTTTCCTTGTGCATTCCTATACGAAGCCTTTGGATATGTGTCTCCGAGTACTCCTTTATCATCTCGTCCAACAGGAATAGTTCTTCTAATTCCATAAATTTTTCTAGAACATTTTTCTCTTGAATATCATTCAAAAGGATTTCGGATTGCCTGGTATTCCACCAATTAAGAACCCAAGTTTCTAGACATTTATTAAATGAGAGAGAAACCCACCAGGGCAAAAATAGTATAGACACAAGATATGGGAGGGAAGCCAATGCTTTCTTTTTTTTCATTCTGTATCCGTGATGTGAATTGTTAATGAACCTGTTTCATTCGTCGATTCTAGCTGAAATTTCTATGAAGCACGAATTAGATAACAAGAGCCTATAAATCTAACAAGAACAAGGTATCGAACCTATGGTTCTTTTCCTATTTTTGTTTTTGTGTAAGAATTGAGTCTTTGGATCTAGAATAGAACATAGAAGAAGGGCCCTTTTTGAATGAAAAAAAAAAGACGAAACCTACCGGATCCTTTAATTCTTTTATTTGTATTTCGAATTCGAAAGATTTTACTGTCTAACCGCAGCGCGGGGATAGGGTATCAATTCAAAGGCCTAAAAAGAGGAATTAGAATTATGTTTTACGAAAATAAAAGAAATGTTAGGATATTTGAGGAATCTATACTTATTAGACTTTTTTCTTTTTACTAGTATAAAGAATGAAGCTGGACGCCATGTGTATACGTATACAAAATAGTTTTTATGTACAAATAGTTTCTATTTTTTCCTTAATCTATTTTCTTAGTCCATATACGTCCTCCTGCTTTTGAGATGTATTAAGTTCCTTCTCTCATGCTGATATTGATTCTTCAATTCATTTCAAAATACTTCAATGGGTACGCGCAAGAAATAGGCCAATTCGGCAGCTTTTTGTTCAATTTCTCGTGGAGTCAAATTCTCATCAGTACGGGTCAAGGGAATGGATCCTTGGCCCCTGATTTCCATATAAAGGACACGGCGAGTAAAAAGACCCTCTCTCACCTCCATTCTGATTGATTGGATATCTTTCAGAAAGAAACGAAGGAAGATACGACGATTTCTTCCAGGAAATCCCCAACGAAAAAGGGACATTATCCCTTCTTTTCTATCAAATCGGTCATAACCACTACCTACATTCCATGAAATTGTGCACCACAAATAAGAACTAATGAATAGACCTGCGATCCCATAGAAAGACATCACGATCCCTTGTGGGAAAAAAAGAATTTGCTGAGACGGAAATACGGATATCAGATTTTTACCAAGATAACTGGAAGTTCCAACCACTAAGAATCCTAGTGAACCTAAAAAAAGGATACAGGCCCAGCAAAAATTACTTGTTTTTCGAGACCCCGTTATAAGTTCTATCCATATATGTTCTGATCGCCAGTTCATACTATACTAGATCCAGTTGCATTCGATTGGAATTGAGAGAATAACTCAAATGATGGATTTGACTCGATTTTTATTGCTTGATCCCGAAAGAACTTTCATCAACTAGCAGCATTCCGACGGGAACTTTTAGGAATAATTGGTTAGATACATTGAGTTTCTATTTCAAAGATTTTTCAAAAAAGATTTGCTGATGATCATTTTGAATTTAATCATTTCATTGATTAAGTTATAATCGTATATACACGCATTAATGCGTATATTATGCATCGGCATACATAACAAAACAACTATTTGTTTTCAGAAAGGAAAGGCCACATATCATATATCTTACCATATTACATGAAAAGAAAAGAGTATCTGTATGATGATCCAGTATTGAAAGAAATTGATGAGATTTGGTCCCATCGTATTTAGACAATCTTATTTCTTTGGACATAAAGAGATAAAGAAGCCATTGCGATTGCCGGAAAGACTAGGCCCACTAAAGGAACAAAAATAGAGGGAAAGTTCAAATCTATCATAGAATGGGTACCTCGATTTCATATTTGTACCTATTAGAATTTAGAATTCTAAATTCTAATTATAAAGATATCTTATGATAAGTCTATCTATTAGAAAGAATAGTAAGATAATATGAATATGAAGTATTTAAGAATAAATAACGAATGTATAACTAAGTGAAGTGTACCTATTCCTCTTTATACACGAATATGTATGAGAATCCGCTTTCATAAATTGGATTCTTCTTCTCCCATCCTTATCTTCATCGTCTTTCTATCTTTCCTTTCAAAACACCTTTTTTGTTTTGAAAGGAAAGATAGAAAAGAGTTTATTATGAGTTCCCGACTTTAACCAATCTTATTCAACAAAAAGGGATTCCTAGTTAAACACGGGGGTTCTCGCTAAATAGAAAGAACTTCTATATTCTTCTTATTTGTTATTTGAATATTTCTATTTTCTTTATTTGATTTGAGATTTCTTTTTATTTCCCGGATTTCTCGGAAGGAGAAAGAAATCCTTTTTTATCGTGTCGATAGAGGGATGCTTATTCCTAATCATGAAGAGAGGTAGAAGAAAAAAAGGATCCGGGGCAAAAAGTCATTATCCAAAACTTCTGACTCTTACTACACTTATAACTGATGTCCCCAAAGAAAACACCATCTTCTTAGTTTTGTTTTTTTCATTCTAATGAAAAAATGCTTATTCGCTACAAAGAAAACTAACTGAAGCTAGTGCTATACTTCCATTTGAAAATGAAGAATTTCAATCTTTTTTAAAATCTTTTTTTAATCTTGATTCAAGGGAAGGAAACCATGTAGCTGAAATAACTCATTCAGAACACCTTTTAAAGGATTACGTGGTACGATTGGGTCGAATAAGCCCTTATGGAATAAATACTCAGCCGCTTGTGAACCGTCGGGTACTGTCTTTTTCAATGTTTGTTCAATTACTCTTTTACCCGCAAAAGCAATGTAGGCATTAGGTTCAGCAATAATGATATCTCCCAACATACCAAAACTTGCTGTAACTCCGCCAGTTGTAGGAGATGTAAGGATTGATACATAGAATAACTTTTTCTTTGATTGATAATCATATGAAGCAGAAGATATTTTAGCCATTTGCATCAAGCTCAAACTCCCTTCTTGCATGCGTGCTCCTCCAGAAGCACACACAAGAATGACAGGTAGAGATTGATTAGTAGCATACTCGATCAAACGGGTGATTTTCTCACCTACTACAGATCCCATACTACCTCCCATAAACTGAAAATCCATAACTCCAATTGCTATGGGAATACTATTTAGTTGACCTACGCCCGTTTGAACAGCTTCAGTTAAACCCGTTTTTCTTTGATAAAAAGAGATGCGATCTATATAAGGTTCCTCCTCTGAATGAAATTCAATGGGGTCCATAGAGACCATATCTTCATCCATAGGCTCCCAAGTGTCAGGATCAATAAAGAGTTCAATTCTATCTGAACTACTCATTTTCAAATGATATCCACAGTGTTCACAAATATTCATTTTTGAACTAAAAAATTTTTTATAATTTAATCCATAACAATTCTCACATTGAACCCATAACTGCTTGTATTTTGTATTTATATCGAAATCATTAGATCTTTCTCTTATATTGAAAGAACTGTTACTAGTTTTGATACTAGAATTTTCACTTTCAATACTACTTATACTTTCCGTACAAATGAAACTAGAAATGTAACTGTCGATACTGTCACTCTTAAGACTGATTTCAAAACGAAGATAACTATCAATGCAACTATTAATGTGATTATTCCAATTAGATTGAGTATCATACATGGAATAATAATAGTAATAATTACTACTATTAGATCCACTATTCAAATAACTAGGAAAAAGAATCTCTAGTTCACTCAAAGAAGAACTAGCATTGTCAATATCAAAAATCTGATTTTCAATATCAAAATATACAGAATAAGTGTCACCATTACTATTTCTAATTAAAAAAGTATGATCAGAGATCAAACTCCAAATATTCCTGCTATCAAATAAATAATTTAGATAATTAATATTACTGAAACTAGAACTGTGCCAACTAGTAATCTTTTTCTCCGCATCATTTAGA